TTATTAAAAATGGGAGCGTATGGATTAGTTCGAATCAATATGGAATTATTTCCTCATGCTCATTCTCTATTTTCTCCTTGGTTAATAATAGTGGGCGCAGTACAAATAATCTATGCAGCTTCAACATCTCTTGGTCAACGAAATTTAAAAAAAAGAATAGCCTATTCCTCTGTATCTCATATGGGTTTTATAATTATAGGAATTGGTTCTATCACAGATATGGGACTCAACGGAGCCCTTTTACAAATAATCTCTCATGGATTTATCGGTGCTGCGCTTTTTTTCTTGGCTGGAACAACTTATGATAGAATACGTCTTCTTTATCTTGACGAAATGGGTGGAATAGCTATCCCAATGCCAAAAATGTTCACGATATTCAGTAGCTTTTCGATGGCCTCCCTCGCATTACCAGGTATGAGTGGTTTTGTTGCCGAATTAATAGTCTTTTTTGGACTAATTACTAGTCCAAAATTTCTTTTAATGACAAAAATCCTAATTACTTTTGTAATGGCAATTGGAATTATATTAACCCCTATTTATTTATTATCTATGTTACGCCAGATGTTCTATGGATACAAGATATTTAATGGCCCAAACTTTTATTTTTTTGATTCTGGGCCGCGAGAGTTATTTCTTTCGATCTCCTTTTTTTTACCCGTACTAGGTATTGGTATGTACCCCGATTTCGTTCTTTCACTATCAGTTGAAAAGGTTGAAGTTATCCTATCTAATTCTTTTTTTAGATAGTTTTTTTATAAATAAAAAAATGAAAAAAATCTTATCATTTATAAAAAGGTTCGTTGTACAATGACAAAAAGAACGCTTTTTCTTCTCTTGTGTTAAGTAAAAAAACTTTGTGTGAACTAGGGAGAGACCCGTTACTTTGATTCGCGAGGCTCTCCCTAGTTCACACAAAGTTTGATATGCGTTATATGCTTTTCTATTCCTATTGGTAAGTGGTAAGAACTCCTTTTTGAATTTAATTAGATGTTAATGTAAATGAACCATAACTATGTAATCCTATTCCTAATAGATTTACTCCAAAATAGCATATCCAAATTATAAGAAATCCAATAAACGCTACAATTGCTGAATTTGTACCCTTCAATTTTAGATTTGTTTGAGTATGTAAATAAATTGCAAATATGATCCAAGTAATAAAAGCCCAAGTTTCTTTTGGGTCCCAACTCCAATAGGACCCCCATGCTTCATTAGCCCATACTGCTCCAGAAAGAATTCCTATCGTTAAAAAGAGAAATCCTAGACTAATAACCCGATAACTCCAATAATCCAATTGTTGAATCAATTGCGACTTATAATAATTCCTTGGAGAAAAAAAAGAAGTTTTTTTTAAAATATTTTTTTCTTCATTCATGTATTCGACTTTATCAAGGAAAAATGACTTATTTAAATTTAATAAATGATTACTCGTAGAAAAAAATTTTCTATTTTTTCGAACTGTAATGACTAGAAGTGATACTGATAATAATGATCCACATAAAAGGGCCACATATCCCAATATCATCATACTTACGTGCATTATTAACCACTCGGATTGAAGAGCAGGTACTAATATAGTGGATTCGTGTATTTCAGTTAAAAGGCCTGAGGTAGCAAAGCCCTGGGAAAAAATAGCACTTGGACCTATTATTGTGCTTAGAATATTTTGATTTTTTTTGAAATACGGAACTATATAAATAAAGGAAAAACTCCATGAAAGAAAGATTAACGATTCATTTAAATCACTTAGTGGAAAATGTTTCGAATAAATCCAACGAGAAATTAATAATCCTGTTATACACAAAAAAGTCGTTATCATGCCCTTTTCGGATGAATCATATAGTTTTACGATTTCATCGACAAAAAAGGTTATCAAATGAATTGTAATTAGAATTGAAACAGTCGAAAAAGAAATATGAGTTAATATATGCTCTAAAGTTGAAAATATCATAAAAAGAGTTCCTTAATTATAAAATAGAAATCGGCAATTGAATTCATTATTCATTATAGGATCTATTTTCTTTTTTTAGGAAATGACATGCCGCCACTCGGACTCGAACCGAGATGCTCTAGCACTGCTTCCTAAGAGCAGCGTGTCTACCAATTTCACCATAGCGGCTTGTCTTGACCTCATAATAGCCTATAAATAAGCAATCGTCTAGATTTAAGAATTCAATTGGGTGCAATATTTTCAGGAAAGATTCAAATCAATAAATAAAATCTGTTCAAATATGTCCTTGAACGTTCATTATTTTAGTTTAGGGTTTTAGTTTTATTGTGTATTTGAGAATCTTCTTTACTTGAATTCTTGTAAAACCAAAAAGTCTTACTATCAATTAAGGGATAGAACCTTTCCTCTAAAAAACATTTTTTAAATTAAATGTTTTTGATTTATTTAATTTTAAAAAGTACAACCAAAAAATAAGTTTTATCAATGAACAAAAAACCTATTTTAGATTATTCAAAATTCACACATATTTATCCATAAAATTTACACTAAGTGTTTTTGCGTGAATTGATGGCCAGAGATATATGGGCTCTATTCTATATAAGAATTTACAGAAAATCCAAAAGAAAAGTAAGAAAGTTGTGCAAAAAAAAATCTTTTATAGTACAAATAAGTTGCTGGGGGAAATAAGACTCCTATTCTGGAAAGAAAATATATTAAAAAGAAAGTGAGTATCTTGTGTTTTTTTGTTAAAAAAAAAAGACTTTGTTTAAATTCGGTTTAAAGTAAAAGTAAAACAGAAGAATTCCATTTCCTATGAATTAATTCAACAGGAAATGGAATTTGAGAATTGTCTTTTTGAAACGGAAGAATTTAATTTTTAAGTCAGGTCAATTTAGATTTTTATAAGGTGTTCTGTTTTATTTCTTAATAACTTATTTTTTTATTTTATTTGTTTGTCGCACAAAAAAACTTTTTGAAATCCCGGTAGAAAGAGATTTCCCTAAAGAAAACGCTTTTAACGCTGACCAATAGCCTTTCCTTTTCCAAAAATTTTTACGAATACGCTTTTTTGATGCAGAAGTACGTTTTTTTGGAACTGCCATTTAAATAAAAATTAAGAGATTACTCATTGGTATAGCTGGATGTGAAAGACATCTATTGTTTAAAAAAATCTGCGCTTTTCTAGATAATTTTTTTTCTAAAATTCTAAAAGAATGGAATATGAACGATATGGTAAAATCGCATAAAATTTTTCTAAAAAATAAAAAACAAGAAGAATATTTTTAGTAACTTGTCAAAATTTGACTTGCATTTTCAAATTCGAAGGAGACTCATAATTAATCTTTGTCTTTTATATGATTTGACCAATTGTAACTTCTTGATTTGAATATTTGAAATATTTAGAAGAAATTCAGAAAGAGAAAGAATAAGTAAAAAGAAAGAAAAATGAAAAATTTTTCTTTTTTATATTTAAGTTAGGTTAAGCTTAGTGCATATTTTCATTTTTTTATTGACTCCTTTCAAAAGAAGTAAGGTCCGATAAATCGGAAAAATTTAATTAGGAATTTCAATTTTTTTATGCAACAGACATATCAATATGGGTGGATTTTACCTTTTGTTCCACTTCCAATTCCTATGTTAATAGGAGTGGGACTTCTTCTTTTTCCGACAGCAACGAAAAATCTTCGTCGTATGTGGGCTTTTCCAAGTATCTTATTGTTAAGTATAGTCATGATTTTTTCAATTAATCTGTCTATTCAGCAAATAAATAGCAGTTCTATCCACCAATATGTATGGTCTTGGACACTCGATAATGATTTTTCTTTAGAATTTGGCTGCTTGATCGATCCACTTACTTCTATTATGTCAATGTTAATCACTACTGTTGGAATCATGGTTCTTATTTATAGTGATAATTATATGGCTCACGATCAAGGATACTTGAGATTTTTTGCTTATATGAGTTTTTTCAGTACTTCCATGTTGGGATTAGTTACTAGTTCAAATTTGATACAAATTTATTTTTTTTGGGAATTAGTTGGAATGTGTTCCTATCTATTAATAGGGTTTTGGTTTACGCGACCTCCTGCAGCAAATGCTTGTCAAAAAGCATTTGTAACTAATCGGGTAGGGGATTTTGGTTTATTATTAGGAATTTTAGGGTTTTATTGTATAACAGGTAGTTTTGAATTTCAGGATTTATTCGAAATACTCAATAACTTGATTTATAATAATGAAGTCAACTTTTCCTTTGTTATTTTGTGTGCTGCTTTATTATTTACCGGTGCAGTTGCTAAATCTGCACAATTTCCCCTTCATGTGTGGTTACCCGATGCTATGGAGGGACCCACTCCTATTTCGGCTCTTATACACGCTGCTACTATGGTAGCAGCGGGGATCTTTCTTGTAGCTCGCCTTCTCCCTCTTTTCATGGTTATACCCTATATAATGAATTTAATCTCGTTGATAGGCATAATCACATTATTATTAGGAGCTACTTTAGCTCTTGCTCAAAAAGACATTAAAAGGGGTTTAGCCTATTCGACAATGTCTCAATTGGGTTATATGATGTTAGCTCTAGGAATGGGGTCTTATCGAAGTGCTTTATTTCATTTGATTACTCATGCTTATTCCAAAGCATTATTATTTTTAGGGTCTGGGTCCATTATTCATTCAATGGAAACTGTTGTTGGCTATTCTCCGGATAAAAGTCAGAATATGGTTTTTATGGGTGGTTTAACAAAACATGTACCGATTACTAAAACCTCTTTTTTATTAGGTACACTTTCTCTTTGTGGTATTCCGCCTCTTGCTTGTTTTTGGTCAAAAGATGAAATTCTTAATGATAGTTGGTTGTATTCGCCAATTTTCGCAATAATAGCTTGGGCTACCGCAGGATTAACCGCATTTTATATGTTTCGCATCTATTTACTTACGTTTGAAGGTCATTTAAATGTTCATTTTCAAAATTATAGTGGCAATCAAAATACTTCTTTCTATTCCATATCTCTATGGGGTAAGGGGTCTTCAAAAGGAATTAACAAGAATT